CGTATGATTTTGCTTACTATGCCCGCTCCTGTAGCATTATAAACTGTATTGTTACTCTTGCTTCCGTCGGGATAAATCTGACCCCTTCCCCTATTTCCTCCTACATATATAGGATATTTTAAGAAGTGAACATCTTTCTTAGTAGTGGGGTCGGGGGAAAGAATAGGAAAGGTGATTTCACTATATTTCTGGCCGGGAACAGGCCCTATTACAAGAATATTTTTTTTATTAGGGCGGTAGCTCTGAAAAGACAAATTTCCTATCTTTTCTTTCATCTCGGGAGAAATACGATCGGAAGGAGCTAATTCAAACCCCTCCGGTAAAATAAGAACAGCCCCCACATTCAAACCCCCTTTCTTACCATTAGCAAGGACTTGTTTCACTTGCTTATCATAAGGAATTCGAACAACTGCTTCAAATATAGTATCGGGAAGTACTGCTTGTGGAACCTCAATATCCACGGGCTTATTAGCTAAATGACAATTGGCACATACAATACGCCCGGTCGCTTCTCGTGGATTTTCATAACCCTGCTGCGCAAAAATGGGATATGCACTTGAAACAGATGTCCAAGTTATGATATATATCATTAGCGATACGGAAATAGATCGAATAATATGTTCCTTTATCCAAGAAAAAGTATTTCTAGTTTGCATAGTCTAATCATTGGTCTGAAAATTTCTACAATAAATTGGGTAGGTCGCTAGTATAGTTTCCTATCCACGATTCTGCTATTTTTATTGGAATCATTTTACTGGAATACTATAGTATAAAGTATGAAAACCCCCCGGATAGAGTTAATACTTATGTAGAACTACAAAGTAAGAAACGTTCTAATTGGATTAATATTGGTGGATCATTTATCAATCATTTATTGAATGATAAATAACTACAAGTGACGGAGATACACGATTTAAATAACGAAAAATCCAATATTTAAAAATAGTATCGAGAATAACCGGAAAAGTGGAAACAAGACCAGATATAATTTGATCATTATGACCAAATCCAAAATCTTTGTATACAGAACCAATCATTAGTTCCCAGCCGTGGGGTGAATGAAATCCGATACATAAATCGGTTAATAAAAGAATTGAAAAAGCTTTTACTGTATCACTTAAGTTATATAGGAATTCCCGAGCCCAAGAGTTAAGAATAACAAGTTCTTCATTACCTAAAATAGAATAACCACTTAAAATAACAAAACAGATTAAATTTGTCGAGAAGTGTAAAATTGTATGGATACGATCTTCGTTGTGTATCTTGATTAATTGGATCGTTTCTTTGTGGATTCCTATAAGAAGCTTTTGTAGATATGTCTCCGAGTATTCCTTGATCATTTCTTCCAAGAAGAGGATTTCTTCCAATTCTATGAACTTTTCTAGAATACTTTTTTCTTGAATATCATTCAAAAAAATTTCGGATTGGCCGATATTCGCCCAATTAATAATCCAAGATTCCATACTTTTAGTAAATGAGAGAGAAATCCACCAGGGCAGAAATACTATAGATGCAAGATACAAAAGAGGAGTGAATGCTTTCTTTTTTGCCATTTTTCGCCTGTTAATTCAAAATTAACCCACTCCATTTGTCAGACTTTATGTGATTGAATATGTCTTTCAAACATGAGTTCTAGACAGGGCATCAAACCTATGAATCTATTTTATTTGTGATTTTGTTTTGAATCTAGAAAGAATACAGAACTAGACTAAGACTCCACTTCAAATTCGACTGAAGAAATAATACAAAATAGTGTTGCCAAATACCTCAATTCATCAAATTCCAAACAAACGTCCCCTTTCGATGAATTGCCGAAAGAAGTACTTTAGGAATGAATATTATTGAGATTTTGAGACGAAAGAACCCCTTATTCTATCAAAATATCCAATATTTCAAAAAAAAAAATTCCAACGATTCCCCATAGTCAAGAATAGAATAATTGAGAGAAAGATATTGTGATGGTCAAAAGAATAAGTGGCAAAACAAGACAGAAATGGGCCCGTTATCATTATTAAGAAAACCCATTATTATGGAATAGTAAAGAACAGATAAATAAGGTCGATTGACAAAGAAACTAATTTACAAGATATGGTTTATCTGCATCTAAAGTATCACTTAGTTATCGAAAAACAGGATTCTTGCGTTTTTTCCCTCTTGCTGAGAAAGCATTCGTTCTTCCGCCCAGTTCCTTTTCTCAAAATCAAAATACTTCAATTGGTACGCGCAAGAAATAGGCCAATTCCGCGGCTTTTTGTTCAATTTCTCGTGGAGTTAAATTTTCATCAGTACGGGTCAACGGAACAGCCCCCCGGCCTCTGATATCCATATAAAGGACACGGCGGGCATAAATACCCTCTTTAACTTCTATTCGAACGGATTGAATATCTTTTATAAGGAACCGGAGGAATATGCGACGATTTTTTCCAGGAAATCCCCAACGAAAAATACATACTATTCCTTCCTTTCTATCGAATCGATCATAACCACTACCTACATTCCAGGAAATTGTGCACCACAAATAGGAACTAATAAAGAGACCCGCGATTCCGTAGAAAGACATCACGATTCCCTGTGGAAAAAAAAGGATTTGCTGAGACGGAACAAAAGATATCAAATTTCTACCAAGAAAACTGGAAGTTCCAACCAACAAGAAGCCTAATGAACCTAACAAAACGATAAGGGCCCAACAAAAATTACTTAGTTTTCGAGACCCCGTTATAAGTTCTATCCATGTATGTTCTGATCGCCAACTCATACTTCATCCGATTGTATTTTATTGAAATTGAGAGAATACCCCAAATGATTTTGACTTTACTTTTTTTGTTTCCGAATGAACTTTCATCAACTAGCACTAGTTTGATGGGAACTAGCACTAGTTTGATGGGAACTTTTAGGAGTAATTCATCAAATTGTTTAGATCTAAAATAATAACATACCCCTCATATGATCCCAATATACATATTGATATACATATAGATCCACCAACTTTACATTTTAGGCATCCAGTGATCCTGATCTATTTGAAACTGGCTAGAATTCAGTTATCTATAGATCATTTTCTGCAGACATAAGAGCTTTTTCCTTTGTGTTCGGCGGAAATCACATGTTCTACTCTATTTTCTTTTCCGAAATCAATATCTATGTTATGCTACAAGTCTAAGTTAAAAAAAAAAAAAAGAATGAGACTGGGTCCCCTCGGATCTAAACAATCTTGTTTTTTTGAACATAAAGAAATAAAGAACCCATTGCAATTGCCGGAAATACTAGGCCTACTAAAGGCACAAAAATAGAGGGAAAATTGAAAGTTGTCATAAAATGGGGTACCTCGATTTATTATTTGTACCTGTTCTTATTTTTTTTAATATCATATTTTATATTTATACTAATTATAATTAATAATTGTAATTATTATTAATTCGTAGCTATTATTAATTAATTCAATTTGAAAATTCTTATTAGAGATATTAAGTATCTAAGTGAGTATATAGAATAAGTCCAAGGAATGTAGAACTAAATAAATGGACTTATTCATCTATCTGCATCAAAGATACATATGACAATCCATTTTATTTTTCTTCGTTTCTTTGTGTTTTGTTCTTGTCTTCGAATTTCATTTTAATATTTAATAAAGAAAGAGTTTCTTACAAATTCTCGAAAGATTCGTTAGAATGCGACACAACCGGGATTTTTTAGTGAAAACGGGATTTTCGGTAGATGGAGAAAGATACAAAACTATATATCTATTTTTTCTATAATTTGAATTTGATTCGTTTTATTTTTCGAATTTCACGAAAGGAAGAACTCACGTTTTTATCTGGTTGATAGAGACTTCTTAATTAGTAATCGGGAATCTAGGTAAAAAAAAAAAGAGTTATACACAACTTTGGATTCTTTCTACAATTAGATCTTAGGTCGCCAAAGAAAACTCCCTTTTTAGTTACTTTGATTCCGATAAGCTAATATTCGGATAAGCTAACTACTTTTTTTGTTTGCTACAAATAAAATAATTCAACTTAGTGCGCTCTACTTGATTGAATTGGAATTCAAAGGAAAGAAGGCGTGGAGCTTAAATAACTCACTCAGAACAGTTTTTAAAAGATTACGCGGTACGATTAGGTCGAATAAGCCCTTCTGGAATAAATATTCAGCCGCTTGTGAACCTTCGGGTACTGTTTTATTCAATGTTTGTTCAATTACTCTTTTACCCGCAAATGCAATGTAGGAATTTGGTTCGGCAATAATAATATCTCCCAACATACCAAAACTAGCTGTTACCCCACCAGTAGTAGGAGATGTAAGGATTGATACATACAATAACTTTTTATTTGATTGATAATCATATAAAGCAGACGATATTTTAGCCATTTGCATCAGGCTCAAACTCCCTTCTTGCATGCGCGCTCCCCCCGAAGCGCACACTATAATAAGAGGTAGAAATTGATTGGTAGCGTACTCAATCAAACGGGTGATTTTCTCCCCGACTACGGATCCCATACTACCCCCCATAAACTGAAAATCCATAACCCCAATTGCTACGGGAATACCATTTAGTTGACCTACGCCTGTTTGAACAGCCTCAGTTAATCCTGTATTTCTTTGATAAGAATCAATACGATCTTTATAAGGCTCCTCCTCCGAATGAAATCCAATGGGATCCAGAGAGACCATGTCTTCATCCATAGGGTCCCAAGTACCGGGGTCGATCGAAACTTCAATTCTTTCTGAACTACCCATTTTCAAATGGTATCCACACTGTTCACAAATATTCATTTTTGATTTCAAAAATTTCTTATAATTTAATCCATAACAATTTTCGCATTGAACCCACAAATGCCTATATTTTTGAGTTGCATCAAGATCACTAGGCCTTTCTCTTAGAGTTAAATCACTACTCTTCGCGCGGGTTCGTATACTGGACCCCCCACCTTCACTACTAGTTTTACGTTTATCAAAAACGCACCTAGAAATGTAACCGTCACTACTATCACTTACAATGGACG